TATTTCAATCTATTTATTCAATGAAAAATTGAAACATGAGAATTCTCTCTAGGGATATGTACATAAGAAAGAGACCCGTCTCGGTATCTGGGTAACAATTTGTGTTTTGGGGTTTACATATACACATATATGTTGTTATAATTGAAATTGAAAAGTATTTTTTATTGAAAAAAACGAGATTAGTCATAAATCGGTCATAAATAAATTTTCTTTTTCCATTCAAGGAAATTAAATTTTATCTCCGATAAAAATGGAAGAACCATTCACAAATTTCAATTTAAAGACCAATTTAAAGTAAATTGTTAATGGTTCCAATTTGCCCTGAATTTTTCAGTCTGTCGCCAGAATTTGACTCTCAATAGAAAAGAAACGAGAAGAGAAATCATTAAATGATGTATATTTTGAGATATAATAAATCGAAAAAAATAATAGAAACCAGATCCATAAAAAAAAAAAAGGAATTTGTTTTTAAGGATAAGTACAACGGGATTCAAGATAAAAAAAAGAGTTAGTATTAGAAATAGAATATGGATAATATTTTTATCCATTTTATTTTGGATCGAATTTGGCGGCATGGCCAAGTGGTAAGGCGGGGGACTGCAAATCCTTTATCCCCAGTTCAAATCCGGGTGTCGCCTGATCAACAAAAGATTTTTGATTTCTTATTCTGCCGATCTAATTTGATGAATTATTGCTCCGCAAGAAGCGGAGGCAAAGAACTAAGTGGACGTGTCAATACTTGATTTTTATAAACTATAGCATAGGTTTTAGAAAAGACTGTAACCTTTTTTCTTAAAATCTGAGTTTAGCCCAAACCAAATCGGCAGTAATAGGGATGAAGCAAAAACCTCAATTATTAATTTCATGATTGGTAATGATTGATTCTCACCATTTTTTTTTTAATACAAAAAAAATGGTGAGAATCAATTCCAGAATGGAATTAAGAACTAAGGTCGGAAATCTCGATATACAAAGATTCCTAAGAGGCACCCCATTTTTACTACTAGAATAGAAGAAAAGATTATACAAAAGACTAGCATATCAAAATCTCTTAAACAATTTTGAATTTTAAGTAGCGTCTCGTGACTCTGTTGGGTATTAAATTAGATTGGATACAATGATGGGAAAAAATTTTAGGGCTTGTGGAAAGGCGCGAAGATACTTTGTATTTAAACTCACGAAAGGCTATGAGTGCTCAGACATACAATCAGAATAGTTGGTCGACTCTTATAGTATAGAGTAAAGATAAAAATATAGAGTAAAGATAAAAATGAAAAAAAAAAAGAATATATGTATGTAGTAATAGTGGCAGTGGGTTCTACCGATTCTTTCATAGAAAGACAGTAAGCTTAGATCAAATAGAAAATAGAGGTATCTGATATATAGTTGTCTATAGAAAAGGCGCGTGTATCATCTTGTACTTAATACTTCCTGATTCTACCGGAAATTCAAAAATATTGAAACTTATTGCAAATGTATTCATTGAATTGATTTGGTTCATCAATAGTCTTAAGTCAGAATCCTATTTTGACTATGTGCCATTGATTCCACTATGATTATTAAATAATAATAGAATAATTCCTTCATAGAAATAGGGGACATAATTCACATGGATATAGTAAGTCTTGCTTGGGCTGCTTTAATGGTCGTCTTTACATTTTCCCTTTCACTTGTAGTATGGGGAAGGAGTGGACTCTAGTGCTGTGGACACTACAAATACTAAATGGAGTAATCGATTGCTCAATCGAACTGTATCAATTCTTTATTGATCGTTTTGCGAAGCCTTACCTTTAAAAAAGTATTCAAAATTGTACTGGAATAGAGTAATAAATCATTATCATAATTGTATTTTGAAACTAAAATCTACGCATAATAGGAGATTCTTTCCAACCTAATTTTGACTAAATAGTCTATATTTTTTTCTAAAAGAAAAGCCATTCTGTTATTATGACACTATATATTTTCTTTCCATTGTAAGCGAAACGATTAGTGATTGTCCAAAGAGGTCCTACACATAATAAAATTAGATCTTTCTTCCGTTAGGCTATTTACATATCACACATTTCACATTTGTTTTAAACTTCTAGAAATTATACTTTTTTGACTCATCTCATGTTTTGTTTAAACATGAAAAACGGCCAGGTTTACTCTAACCTCTTTTCCAAATCCGAAGAAGTTATCATATAACTCCGCGGATCATCCATTAATTGTTCAATCAATGACTTCTTGAGATGAAAAAAAAGAAATAGAATGAAAGTTTTATCTTATCTATATGTACATCTAAAATATACATATTGTAATTTTATCTATATGAAGCCTATATTAATATTAGTATACAATACTAGCTAGTGTGGTAGAAAGAACTATAATATATAGTTCTTTCTACCACACTAGCTTAGATACTTAATAAACTACTTCTGTTCTGATTCCAGCTCAGCGCAATCATTTCATTTAAGACTTAGAGTTTTAATTCTTTTCTTTCATTTCTTGAATCATTGAATTGAACTGCTAAGAACTGATAATTCAAGTTTCATTCAAATTAATCATTTTGGCTAACTGTTTTTACATAGATGATAAGTAAAAAAGCAGTAGGAATTAGAATGAACAGTGCAGTAGCAATAAGTGCGAGAATATTGACTTCCATAATCTAATCTTTTTTTTTTCGCAATAACTTAACTCGGGATCTAATCCCATAGAGATGATAAATTTTATTCCTGTAAATTCAATGGGATGAATTGTATCTTGATGATACTGAATCAGATCAATATTATGAATAAAAATTTCTGATCTATCAAATCAATTTCTCGTTGAGAATTGAATAGTATAACATAGGGAGATCTTTTATCCATACAAAAAACCATTTTTGATTAGATCAGAAATACCTATCATTAGGTTTTCATCCTTTTTCCACTTGTTCCTTTCTATAACCTATCATCTTATCTTCCTTATACAATTCTTCTACTTATACATATACATAGAATTTTGTATATAGAATTATAAGGTATTATATAACCGGTATTCTCTAGGGCATACAGAGAGCCAAACAGTATAAGTATAAGTGAGATGTAAAAAAGGTAAGGTTAAGTCTAAAAAATCGACTATTCAAGCTTTACCTTTACTAAGAAAAGAAAACTAAGAATAAGAAAAGAAAGGAGCCTTGCTTCGTTTTGTTGGTCTTTTATTTTATATTATTAGTATACTCTTTCTTGGATTGGAGTTGGAACGTATACATCAAAAATTAAATATAAAATTGGAATGAGAATAAAATAAATTGTTTCAAATCAGTAGTCATAATTGAGGCTAAAAAAAAAAATTCGATTTAGAAAAGGTGTGCTTTAACCTGAAAAGTACTTCGCCGTAGAGTTCAATTCTATTAAGATTAAGTTCATTGTGTATCATATAATAAACAAAGATATTTTTTGTCTGTACCCCCCCAAAAATATGGGCACTCTATTCCATTTCATTGATCAAGAGCAGAATGATTGAAAAAAAAAGAGTATTGGTATGGTATCTTTTAAACTTTAAATACTGAATATAGCAATAGTACCAATTGTACTAAATCTACATATGTTTTTCCTTATCAATTAGTACTAGGGGAAGAAAAGGAACTTCCCATATTTATCTGATGAGACATGCGAAACAAAAGAAATAATCTCCACGACGGGAATTTGTTTAATTCTATTTTGCTCCTCGTCTTCCCTTTCGCAAAAATTGAGAAATTCATTTCTCAATTCATTAGATCCTAGTTCGGGACTGACGGGGCTCGAACCCGCAGCTTCCGCCTTGACAGGGCGGTGCTCTGACCAATTGAACTACAATCCCGGCGAGGTGTATAGCATACATATACTTAGGGTTTCATAAGAATATTCTACTCGTCATGTTGGAACGTAACAGATATGCGAATGCTATATTGATATCATATCCACATAAACACGGGCTTTAGTGAGAGTGAGACGGATTATTAGTAACTACGGATTATTAGTAACTAGTGATTTTTTATTTTATTGTTAAATATAAATAATCAATCTTTCAATGAGATGAGAAAAAAAAATAGATAGAGAAAAATTTTTCTTTATTTCTCTACGAAGCAGGCATTACCCTTTCTTTTCTGTAGGATAAATTCATTATATCCTACTCATGGGGCGGTGAATTCTTGGGCCGAGCTGGATTTGAACCAGCGTAGACAGTCGTCAACGAATTTACAGTCCGTCCCCATTAACCGCTCGGGCATCGACCCAGGAAGAATTCTTTCTATGCTTATTGATAATCCATGATCAACTTCCTTTCGTAGTACCCTACCCCCAGGGGAAGTCGAATCCCCGCTGCCTCCTTGAAAGAGAGATGTCCTGAACCGCTAGACGATGGGGGCATATCCGCCCGACCGTCATCATACTATAATGATAGTATGAATAGTTTTTTGGAATTGTCAATATAATCTAATGGTATGGCTAGATTCGAATAGTCTTTTTATATTCTGATTCTATAGGATTTTAATTGAACGTTTTTTTTTTTTTTCTTACATTTTTCTAGGTAAATCTAATTTATTTTTCCATTATTTCCGTTATGAGTCTACTGCATATATACATATATGTAGTAGACTCATAATGGAAAATGGCTAAGTCATGAATTGAACAGGCCCTTTTAACTCAGTGGTAGAGTAACGCCATGGTAAGGCGTAAGTCATCGGTTCAAATCCGATAAAGGGCTTTTTTCATGAAACTCGAGTCTTTGTCTTCGTTTTTCATCGGAGAATACAGATATTTTTGATAGTAAAAAAAGGCAAACACCATTGTAATATTTATAATATAAGTTGAACATTTAATCATTATTATACTGACTAATTGAACTTAGTGGGTGGGGTGTTCTACCCTGTAGTGACATAATAGTCCTATTATTATTTATTTAAATATTCCAGGAGACGTAACATAAATATTCTAGATATCCAACCCCTATTTATTAATCACAAACCAAAATATTCCTACTTCCCTATTGTTCCTACC